GGAAGCTGCGGGTTCGAGCCCCGTCAGTCCCGGCGGATTCAATAAAAAAAAAGACATCAACTCCCCTTTTTGTTTCTGGGCAAGGGAATCAAAATGGTTTCATTTATCTTTTTGTTTTATTTTTTCATCAAGCAAAAGAAAGGGGTATTTCCATTATTTTAACTAGCACCAATTGATGGTAGAGAGACATATGTAAATTAATTATAATTATTGAGAGCATTCAACACTTGAAGAAAGAGATACTGTACGGGGTTTCCCCACGGATCTCCCATTAATTCGTGTAGGAAAATGGAATAGGATAGCGTATAATACATTTGCCAAGAGTACACTATGAAGTCAAGAAATTGAAAATAGTTCGAATCCAACCAAGGAAAGAGGATATTTCAAAAATAAAGATAAAATGAGTCTTCCCTAATGAATATGCTCTTTTTAAAGATTAGAGTCGATGTCGAAGAAAAAACTCGTAAGAAAATTTAAATAGTTAATTTTTTTGAATATTTTAGTTTTTTTACTGGGACTCGTCTTTGTCACGTTCCCCTTTCTTTGTTTTCCAAAAAGATGATAGACCCTTAAAAAAAAAATTTAATTTCAAATTGAACTTCGTACTTGTTTTCTCTATTTGATTTCTATTGTTTATTTAAGGTTCTTTAGAAACTCTTTTTGTAAACAATCGAGGTAGAAAAGGTTTTTTATTATACTTCATCAGATTATTTTACAAGGAAAGTAAAGTACTAGGTTGTAGAAAAGAAAGCGGGGAAAAAGAATCATAAAGAAATATTTCAGGAATCTCATTATGTATTCGGTGTGGATAAAAGATCTTCCTATGTTATACTATTAAATTCTTGACGATGAATCGATTTTATAGCTCCGATATTGTTATTCATGATATTTCTTTCATTCGATATCATCGAAATCTAATTCATCTGAGTGGGTTTACAAGCGAAAGATTTCTCATCTCTATGGGATTAAATCCCGAGATATTCCAAAGAAAAAAATAATAAATAATAAACGATTAAATTATGGAAGTCAATATTCTTGCATTTATTGCTACTGCACTCTTCATTCTCATTCCTACTGCTTTTTTGCTTATAATTTACGTAAAAACGGTTAGTCAAAATGATTAATTTGAATACAATTTTACTATCAATGAAAAAAAAAGGATTTCAATTTCTCGTCTTAAATGAAAGGAATGCATTAGACTCAGTAGTAGTATCCTAAGGGGCCCGCTAGTATGGTAGAAAGAGATCTCTTTCTACCATACTAGCCATTATGGTTATTGTAATATATAAAGATACAAGTGAAATAGCTTAATATAAAGGAATCTACCTATATCTCTCTTTTTTTTATAAACGTCAATATAAAACAAATAGAATATGAAATGTATGTACATACTTTCTCAATTTCATTTGTTTGTTTGATCCATTTAATACAGATAATCCCAATTCGATGGAAACTTCTTCAGATTGCCAAAGGGGGTTACCCCATGAATGGTTAACCGTGTAAATCCTGATATAAAAATAGAAAATGAGTCAATAAAACAAAACATAAATCCAATTTAGAAAAAAAAATCTTAAAAAAAATTGCCGAACGGTCTAGAAAACTAAAACAATTGATACAGGTTGATAGAGTTTGATTATTACCGCAATTAGGAGTACTTCTAGAGTCCACTTCTTCCCCACACTACGAGAGAGAGGGAAAATGTAAAAACTACCATTAAAGCAGCCCATGCGAGACTTACTATATCCATGTGAATTCTGTCCCCTATTTCTATGAATATGAAGAAACTATTCCATTATTGTTCACTAATAATAGTGAAATCACTGGTGCAGAGTCAAAAAAAGGGAGAGGTATTTGGTCACCATTGATGAACTACTCCAAAAATCCACTTCTCTTATAATGAGTTATTCTTATTATAGAATTTCTAGTAGAATCGACAAGATGTAAACACAAGCAAATGGACACTTTTCGAAGTATCCAAGGGATCTTACTCACATGTAGAAAGAATAAGACTTTTTCTTTCTTTTATCGTTTTTTATTTTTGGAAGTAAAATGAAAGGCAATTCTTCATCTAATCTAATATTGATTGAATGTCTGAGCATTCCGAGACTTTCATGAGTCTGTATCCAAAGTATCTTAGGTCCTTTCCAAAACTATTAATTTAATTCCCTCTCTGGCTATCCAATCTAATTGAAGCCTCAGTACGGGGAACTAAATTAGTAGTGGCAAGTAAAGATTTATGGATTTCCCTACACTACTTTTAGTTTTCCTTGAATCTGATAGGCAAAACTTTAGGTTAGAGAATAGAACCTCGAGAGCCAGGGGCTTAGAATCACGAAAAGAAAGTATCAAGAGTCTTTTCCTATGTTTGTTATAATAGGGTATTTCAAGTCTGTTGTTGAGGCGGCACCCGGATTTGAACTGGGGAAAAAGGATTTGCAGTCCCCCGCCTTACCACTCGGCCATGCCGCCAAAACGATAGAAACTAGATTCTAATTTTCTCTTTTTTTTTTCAACTCCGAAAAAAAAAATATATAGATTTTCAGTCACAAAATATAGAATTCAGTACAAACCAGAACCATTAACTATTGACTGTAAATTCATGACCATTTTTGAATTAAAATTAAAATCTACATTTTTTGATTTCTAATAATATTAAGAAAATCATTAGAAATGGATTTATAACTAATCTATATTGAGTTTTTTTCAATTAATAAAGAAATCTTCTTCAATTTCAATTATAACAGTAATCATGAGTATATGTAAACCCCAGAATCGGAACATATGTTACGTTGTGTTATAGAGCTATAGCTATATAATGGGGTATTTTATCTCTCTAGGGATGCTTTTGAGGAGTAATTCTCAATAAATTTTTATATTTCAATTTTTCATTGAATACATTGAAGAGAAAATTTCATTTTTGATAGAGCACAGCATGTGCTGTCCCAAATAGAACTGTACCACACTAAAAGAAGCAAAAGAGACATATATATCTGTGCATTCTTTTTTATTTTAACAATAAAAAAAATTAATAAATAAAAAAAACACAAGTTTTCTTACCTACTTCAATTCAATGATATTCTAACTATTCTATTCAAAAAAGGTAAAAATAAATCTCTTTTCTGCAAATATTTTTTTGAACAATGAAATACAAATACATGAAAAAGTAAAGTGGTTAAAAAAAAAGTTTTCTATTTTCTATTTATTATATGTTTATCTGCTCGACCAGATCCAATCATGAATACATTTTTTTATGGTATGCAATCGAATTGGAATATGTAATATCATAGGTGAAAATGAAATTACTTTTTTTTTCTAGTCTTTACAAAACTCCATAAGTTCCAGTGGTATTTCTCAATTCTGTTCCATTTGGATCTCTTTCTTATAAAAAAATTCCAATTGAATCTAGTCTCCGTTCATACGTATTTCATACATTCCATATATCTTGGAGTTGGATAAAATTTCATGTGATTCAGTAAACAGAATAGAAATTCCATTATTGCTAGATCGAATTCTATGGATATGATTCGGTGAAGAATAAGAGATGGGATGGGATTTTTTCAATAAACGGATAAATGGGAAATTCAAAAAAGATGCTCGGGGATGGAAAAGAGGGAACATCTACAATACCCGGATTTAATCAGATACAATTTGAAGGGTTTTATCGGTTTATTGATCAGGGTTTAATAGAAGAACTTTCTAAATTTCCAAAAATTGAAGATATAGATCACGAAATTGAATTTCAATTATTTGTGGAAACATATCAATTGGTAGAACCTCTGATAAAAGAACGAGATGCTGTCTATGAATCACTTACATATTCTTCTGAATTATATGTATCCGCGGGATTAATTTGGAAAACCAGTAGGAATATGCAAGAACAAAGAATTTTTATTGGAAACATTCCTTTAATGAATTCCCTTGGAACTTCTATAGTAAACGGAATATACAGAATTGTGATCAATCAAATATTGCAAAGTCCCGGTATCTATTACCAGTCAGAATTGGATCATAACGGGATTTCGGTCTATACCGGCACCATAATATCCGATTGGGGAGGCAGGTTAGAATTAGAGATTGATAAAAAAGCAAGAATATGGGCTCGTGTGAGTAGGAAACAGAAAATATCTATTCTAGTTCTATCATCAGCTATGGGTTCGAATCTAAGAGAAATTCTAGAGAATGTTTGCTACCCTGAAATTTTCTTATCTTTCTTGACCGATAAGGAGAAAAAAAAAATTGGGTCAAAAGAAAATGCTATTTTGGAGTTTTATCAACAATTTTCTTGTGTAGGTGGGGATCCAATATTTTCTGAATCCTTATGTAAGGAATTACAAAAAAAATTCTTTCACCAAAGGTGTGAATTAGGAAGGATTGGTCGCCGAAATATTAATTGGAGACTGAATCTTAATATACCTCAGAACAATATATTTTTGTTACCACGAGATATCTTAGCAGCTGCGGATCATTTGATTGGGATGAAATTTGGAATGGGTACACTTGATGATATGAATCATTTGAAAAATAAAAGGATTCGCTCTGTAGCGGATCTTTTACAAGACCAGCTCGGGTTGGCTCTAGCTCGTTTAGAAAATGTAGTTAAGGGAACTATATCCGGAGCAATTAGGCATAAATTGATACCTACTCCTCAGAATTTGGTAACTTCAACTCCGTTAACAACTACTTATGAATCCTTTTTCGGATTACACCCATTATCTCAAGTTTTGGATCGAACTAATCCATTGACACAAATCGTTCATGGGAGAAAATTGAGTTATTTGGGCCCTGGCGGATTAACAGGGCGAACTGCTAATTTTCGGATACGAGATATCCATCCTAGTCACTATGGGCGTATTTGTCCCATTGACACGTCTGAAGGAATCAATGTTGGACTTATTGGATCTTTATCAATTCATGCCAGGATTGGTGATTGGGGGTCCTTAGAAAGTCCATTTTATGAACTCTTTGAGAAATCAAAAAAAGCACGGATACGGATGCTTTTT